GTGTGAAATACTGTAATATTATAAATATGTACATTTTAGGTCGGAACGCGCTGCTCGAGGGGTGCGTATCTTTTTAGAGCTTAGTAAGAGCGTTGGTTATCTCCCGGGTGGTGGGGGGGGGGGGGGGGTTCCGGTGAAATAATCTTCATTATAGATAGTAGTCATGCTCGAGCTTATTATGTTACTAAATTCCAGCACTCATATCAGTCAGTGCAATTTCTGAATCTTTATCTACTATATATCGTGTATCTAGAACTTAAATATTCATGTAACCAGGTTATGGGCTGTGAATATATAATATTTTGTCTCGTCCAAAAAATATGGACGTCATACATGTCATGTATGTTAGAGTACCATATCTTGGTATAGGTTCCTACTTCACTGTCCGAGGGTTACCGGAACATGCATTTTAACATCTGTCAAGATGTAAATAATGCTATTTTTTATCAAGGAATAGTTTAATTAAGAACACTAGCTTTGGGAGTTAGCGGTCGGGGTTCGAATCCCCTTTCTTTGAGCAGTAGGGGGGACTTTAACCCCCGGCGTCCGGTTTACAAGACCGGCGCTCTGAAGCTGAGCTACTAGTGCACGATCATTTGAGGACTTTATTCTCCAATCAACCAGTTAATGGCATGAAAGCCAAAAACAGGAGGAAGTAGAGGAAAGAGGCGATTTGTCCAATGATGATGTAGGGGTCTTCAACAGGTATACCCCCGATTCAAGTAAGGATGGCAACGTTTGCGATCAGTGCTCAGAATAAAAATTGAGTCATGGGCCGGAATGTCAAGCCTCGTTGTTTTGAGGTGTGAATGAATGGAACTGTTAATAATACGAGAATTGATGCCAGTAAAGCCAGTACACCTCCCAGTTTGTTAGGAATCGACCGTAGAATTGCATATGCAAATAAGAAGTATCACTCAGGCTTAATGTGTGGGGGAGTTACAAGAGGGTTGGCTGGGGTGAAGTTGTCTGGGTCTCCTAACAGGTTGGGGGAGAAGAGTGCTAGAGAGGTGAGTGCAATTAGAAGGACCGCAAATCCTAGAAGGTCTTTGTAGGAGAAATAAGGGTGAAATGGAATTTTGTCTGCGTCTGAGTTTAAGCCGAGGGGGTTATTTGCGCCGTGTTCGTGCAGGAATAGTAAGTGGACGAGGCTTGCGGCTGCAATGATAAAGGGCAGGAGGAAGTGGAATGCGAAAAAGCGGGTAAGGGTTGCATTGTCTACTGAAAAGCCCCCTCAAATTCATTGAACAAGGGTGTTGCCCACGTAGGGTACTGCGGATAGAAGGTTGGTAATAACAGTGGCCCCTCAAAATGATATTTGGCCTCAGGGCAGGACGTAGCCAACGAAAGCAGTCATTATTACTAAAAGTAAAAGGACTACTCCGATGTTTCATGCTTCTTTATTAAGGTAGGAGCCATAATATAGCCCTCGACCAATGTGAAAGTAGATGCAGATGAAGAAGAAAGATGCGCCGTTGGCGTGGAGGTTTCGGATTAGCCATCCATAATTTACGTCCCGGCAGATGTGGGCAACGGATGAGAAGGCTGTAGCGATGTCCGAAGTATAGTGCATGGCTAGAAATAGTCCTGTGACGATTTGGGATACTAGGCAGAGGCCTAGTAGGGAGCCAAAGTTCCACCATGCTGAAATATTGGAGGGAGCTGGAAGATCGACTAATGCATCGTTGGCGATTTTTAGTAAAGGGTGGGTTTTGCGTAAGCTTGCCATTAGGGTTCTTGTAGTTAAATAATAACGGTGGTTTTTCAAGCCATTAATCCTGGTTAAAGTCCTGGCAGGAATTATGACGTATATAATATTTTTATTCTCATTAGGTTTAGTGTTGGGTCTTGTTGCAGTAGCTTCCAACCCCTCTCCCTATTTTGCTGCTTTAGGGTTGGTAGTGGTAGCAGGGTTTGGGTGTGGAATTTTAGCGGGGCACGGGGGCTCTTTCTTGTCTTTGATTCTATTTTTGATTTATTTAGGGGGAATGCTAGTTGTGTTCGCTTATTCGGCAGCGCTTGCTGCCGAGCCTTATCCTGAGACTTGGGGAAGTGGGGCTGTTGCTGTATATATATTTATATACGCTGTGGGAGTAGCTTTGGTTACTTGCTTCTTCTACGAAGGTTGGTATGAGTTTTCTTGAGTATCAGCGGAGGAGTTTTGTGAATTTTCTGTACTTCGGGGAGATATTGGAGGTGTTGCATTAATGTATTCGTTAGGAGGCGGGTTGCTAGTTGTAGGTGCATGGGTACTACTTCTTACCTTATTTGTGGTATTGGAACTAACTCGAGGGCTGAGTCGGGGGACTCTTCGGGCTGTCTAAAAGAAAAGTGCGAGGGTTGCGAGGGCTAAGGTTAAGAGGAATGTAATAAGGTAGGTTTTAATTATTCCTCGTTGGACATTGCTAACGGTGGAGATGAGCGGGGTGTTTAAGGAGGTTACGGCTTTAGGGCCGGTTTTTTCTAGCCAAGTTTGGTCGATTATTTGGGTGGCAATTGTTTGGCCTAGATAAAGGTTTAGTTTAGGGAGGAAGCGATGGACGATTGCTGGGAAGAACCCTAGCATGTTGGAGAAGTGGTGGTAGGCTAGTTGGGGGGTTGGTTTGAATTGTTTGCTTGTTAGGGATGCTAACTCGAGGGCTATAATTAGGCCTAAAATAGAGACAATTAGGGCGGCTAGCTTAAGTAAGGGGGGCATGGATATGACGGGTGTTTTTAGGGGCAGGGTGTTGGAAATAATTACGAAGCCGGCAACGATACTTCCGCCGACTAGTCGTTTTATGGGGTTGACTATTGCGGGGTCGTTTTCGTTAATGGGCGATAGGGGTTTAAATCGGGGGTGTCCTATTGACACAAAGAAGATTACACGTAGGCTGTAAACAGCCGTGAAGGAGGTAGCTAGAAGGGTAAGGACGAGGGCTCAGGCGTTAAGGTGTGATGTGTTTAGTGCTTCAATAATGGCGTCTTTTGAGAAGAAGCCGGCCAGGAAAGGGGTGCCCGTGAGGGCCAGGCTGCCGATAGTAAGGCAGGAGGAAGTGAAGGGCGTCAGGTGGTGCATTCCTCCTATTTTGCGGATATCTTGTTCGTCGTCAAGGCTGTGAATGATTGAGCCGGAGCATAGAAATAGTAATGCCTTAAAAAAGGCGTGGGTGGAGATGTGAATGAAGGCGAGTTGGGGCTGGTTTAATCCAACGGCGACTATTATTAGACCGAGCTGGCTTGATGTAGAGAAAGCAACGATTTTTTTGATGTCATTTTGTGTGAGTGCGCAGGTGGCGGTGAATAACGTAGTTAGTGCTCCCAGGCATAGACAAGTTGTTAGGGCTGTTTGGTTGTCTTGTAGGAGGGGGCTCATTCGAATGAGCAAGAAGATGCCGGCTACGACTATAGTGCTAGAATGTAGTAGGGCAGAGACCGGTGTAGGGCCCTCCATGGCGGAGGGAAGTCAGGGATGTAGGCCAAATTGAGCTGACTTCCCAGTGGCGGCAAGGATAAGACCAAGGAGGGGGAGGGTTAGGTCTAAGTCTTTAGCTGCTGCAAAGATTTGTTGCAGTTCTCAGGAGTTAAGGTTTATTGCAATTCATGCTATAGCAAAAAGTAGGCCAATATCCCCGACTCGATTGTACAAGACTGCTTGAAGGGCAGCGGTGTTCGCATCTGCCCGCCCATACCATCAGCCGATGAGGAGGAAGGATATGATGCCTACTCCCTCTCAGCCAATGAAAATTTGGAATAGGTTATTTGCTGTGACTAAGATGATTATAGCGATGAGGAAGACAAGTAGGTATTTAAAGAATCGGTTTATGAAGGGGTCTGAGTGCATATACCAGGATGCGAATTCAAGGATAGCCCAGGTAACGTAGAGGGCAATTGGGGTAAATGTAATGGAGTAGTAGTCAAATTTAAAGCTAACATTGATATCAAAGGTTGTGGTGTTTATTCAGTTTCAGTTGGTGATAATTGTTTCTGCGCCTTCGTTTAGAAACAGGCAAAGAGGCAGGAGGCTAACAAAGAAGGCTGCTTTAACAGCCGTTTTAACTTGGGTTAGGGCTCAGTCGGCTTTTCGGGGGTTGGGGTTCAAGGTTGTTAGTACAGGGTACAGGAGAAGTGTAAAGATAAGAATCAGGCTTGATGTTATAGTAAGAGGTGTTAGGTGCATAGCTGCTACTTGGATTTGCACCAAGAGTTTTTGGTTCCTAAGACCAACGGATGAGCTGTTATCCTTTAGGAGCATTCGAGTGAGCCCTGGGGTCTAACCAAGGTAGCGAAGATTAGCAGTCTTCGTTGCTGCGAGCCTCTCTCGGTGGGTAAGAGGGTTTTAACCTCTGTCTTTAGAATCACAATCTAATATTTTTGTTAAAACTATACCTACAAGCGGCTCAACCTCAGATCAGTTCTGGTTTGAGGATTAGGAGAAGAAGGGGGAGGAGGTGGAGGGTAATAAGTAGGTGTTCTCGTGAGTGGGAGGGGTCTAAGGCAATAATATGTGCTGGTAGTGGGCCCCGCTGAGTTATCAGGAATATATAAAGAGAGTAGGCTGCTGTAATTAGGGTCCCAGCTCCTGTAAGAATGAAGGTCCATCAGGACCAGTTAAACAGGGATGTAAAAATTATTAGCTCTCCTATAAGGTTAGGGAGGGGAGGAAGCGCTAGGTTGGCCAGGCTAGCAATAAATCATCAGGATGTCATTAGTGGGAGGGCTATTTGTAGGCCTCGGGCTAATAGTATAGTTCGGCTGTGGGTGCGTTCGTAGTTGGTGTTTGCAAGGCAAAAGAGGGCGGAGGAGGTTAAGCCGTGTGCAATCATGAGAATTAAGGCGCCTGTGAAGCCTCAGGCTGTTTGGATGAGGATTCCCCCGACTACTAAACCCATGTGGCTTACTGAAGAATAAGCGATGAGTGATTTGAGGTCAGTTTGGCGTAGGCAGATTGAGCCGGTTATAATTACGCCTCATAGTGCAAGGATAATGAACGGGTAACTTAGTTCTTTGGTAAGTGGTTCGAGGATAGTCAATATACGTATTATTCCGTAACCTCCTAATTTTAGTAGGACAGCGGCAAGTACTATGGAGCCTGCAACTGGGGCTTCGACGTGTGCTTTGGGGAGCCAGAGGTGGGCCCCGTAGAGAGGCATTTTAACTAAGAACGCTAGTAAGCAGCTGACCCATCAGATCTTGTCTGCGTAGGTGGTAAGGTGTAAGGGGTTGGAGAGCTGTAGGGTTAGCAGAGATAGGGTACCTGTGGTGTTTTGAAGGAGGAGGAGGGCAATAAGGAGGGGGAGGGATGCTGCGAGGGTATAAAATAAAAAATAAAACCCTGCACCTAGCCGTTCTGTTTGGTTTCCTCATCGGGTGATGAGGACTAAGGTCGGGAGTAGTGTGGCTTCAAACATGACGTAGAATATAATGATTTCGGTTGCACCGAATGCTATAATTAAGAAGATTTGTAGCGCCGTTAAAAGGGTAATATACATTCGTTGACGGCCGACGGGCTCGGAGGCTAGATGGTTTTGGCTAGCAAGGATTATGAGGGGAAGAAGTCAGCAAGTGAGGACCAGAAGGGGGGTGGAAAGGGGGTCGGTTGCCAGGTATGAGTTAAGGCAAGATCATCCTGTCTCTGAAAGGTTTTTTAGTCAAGAAAAACTGGCTAGTGCAATGATTAGGCTGTGTGCAAGGGTTACGGGCCACAGGCGTTTAGCAGGGGCGAGTCAGATTGTTGGAACTAGCATTAGGGTGGGGATAAGGATTTTTAGCATTGTAAGAGGTTAAGGCTTTGTAGGCGGTCCGTGCCATGGGTACGAGCTGTTGCTACCAGAAGTGCTAGACCTGCACTTGCTTCGCAAGCTGAGAATGCTAGTAAAAGCATGGGTGAGGGTGAAAAAGCGGTTGCGTCCAGTTGTAGTGCTCATAGTGATATGGCAATAAATAGGGATAGCATCATTCCTTCTAAGCAGAGAAGTGCAGAAAGGAGGTGGGTTCGATGGAAGGCTAGGCCTGCGAGTCCTAGAATAAATGCTGACGAAAAAGTGAAGTGAGCGGGAGTCATAAGGTAGTTATGGACTTTAACCAGAAGTTTTTGAGCCGAAATCAAATGTTTTTTTTAAACTAACTGCCTATTCGGCCCATTCTAGTCCGCCTTGGAGCCACTCATAGACTAGGCCCAGGGTTAGGAGGGCTAAGACGGCAGAGGCTCACAGAAAGGTAAGGAGGGGGGTTGTCAGTTGATCTCCTCAGGGGAGGGGTAGAAGGAGGGCAATCTCTAGATCAAATAAGAGGAATAGGATGGCCACGAGAAAGAATCGGAGGGAAAAGGGCAGGCGGGCTGTGCCTAGTGGGTCGAACCCGCATTCATAAGGGGATAGTTTTTCATGATCGGGGGTCATTTGTGGGAGTCAAAAGGAGACGGTGGCTAGGATAACTGAGAGTGCGAGGGTAATAGAAATAATTGTTAAAACTAAGCTCATTGTCTTTCCTTGGGCTTTAACCAAGACCGAGTGATTGGAAGTCACCTGTACTGACGTTAATACTAGAAAGACTATGATCCTCATCAGTAAATGGAGATATATAGGAATAATCAGACGACGTCTACGAAGTGTCAATATCAGGCAGCTGCTTCGAATCCGAAGTGATGCTCAGATGTAAAATGGTACTGGACTTGACGCAGGAGGCAGACGGCTAGGAAAGTAGAGCCAATGATGACGTGTAAGCCGTGGAAGCCGGTAGCCACAAAAAATGTGGAGCCATAGACTCCGTCAGCAATTGTAAATGGGGCTTCGTAATACTCTACTGCTTGTAAGAAGGTAAAGTAGAACCCGAGGAGAATTGTTAGAGCCAGAGACTGGATTGCTTGACTTCGAAGCCCTTCTATGATGCTGTGATGTGCTCAGGTGACTGTCACGCCCGAGGCAAGGAGGACGGCTGTATTGAGGAGAGGAACTTCGAATGGGTCTAAGGTGGTGATGCCTGTAGGGGGTCAGCAGCCTCCTAGTTCAGGGGTGGGTGCAAGACTTGAGTGATAAAAAGCTCAGAAGAACCCTAAAAAGAAGAAGACCTCTGAGGTAATGAAGAGAATTATTCCGTATCGAAGGCCTTTTTGGACTGGAGGGGTGTGGTGTCCTTGGTATGTGCCTTCTCGAACAATATCTCGCCATCATTGGAGTATTGTGAGGAGGAGAAGAATAATCCCGAGGGTTATAAGGGTTGTGGTGTGGAAGTGAAATCAAACTGCAAGGCCTGAGGTCATTAACAGGGCGGCAACCGCGCCTGTTAAAGGTCAAGGGCTGGGGTCAACTATATGATACGCGTGTGCTTGATGGGCCATTAAACGTTTTCTTGTAAGTAAAGGCTTAAGAGTAGGACAAATACATAGGCCTGGATTATTGCTACGGCAATTTCTAGAAGCGTCAACATGAGTAGAAGAATTGCTGTTAGTATCGCTACCGTCGGCATTATTGGAAGGAGGACAAGGACGGCCATTGAGACTAACTGAATTAGAAGGTGGCCGGCTGTTAAGTTTGCTGTAAGTCGTACTCCTAGGGCAATAGGTCGGATGAACAGGCTAATTGTTTCGATAATGATGAGGACTGGGATTAGGGGTGTGGGGGTTCCTTCTGGAAGAAGGTGTCCGAGAGCTGCTGTTGGTTGGTTTCGTATTCCAATGACAACGGTGGCTAGTCAGAGGGGTACGGCAAGACCAAGGTTAAGGGACAGCTGCGTGGTGGGGGTGAAGGTATAGGGGAGAAGGCCCAGCATGTTAAGGGTAATAAGAAATACTATAAGAGAGGTGAGGAGAAGGGCTCATTTGTGCCCGCCGACATTTAGAGGCAAGAAGGTTTGTTGAGTAAATCGGGCGATGAACCAGCTTTGGAAAGTTAATATTCGGTTGTTTAATCAACGGGAGGTCGGTGTTGGAAAAAGGACTCAAGGGAGGACTAGAGAAATGGCTAGTAAGGGGATACCTATATGTCAGGGGCTTATAAATTGGTCAAAAAGGCTTAAAGTCATGGTCAGAGTCAGTTTTCTGGTTGGTCAAAGTGGGGAATTTGGGCGGTTTGTTCACTTGGGTAGGTGTGTCCTATAATTTTTATAGGGAGAAAATACAGAAATACTATTCAGGTAAATACTAGGATGGCAAATCAGGGGTTTGGGTTTAGCTGAGGCATTTCACTAAGGGTGGTTGGGGGTCACCAGTCTCTAGCTTAAAAGGCTAGCGCTTAATCCCTTTTTAGCTTCTTAGTGATAGGTCTTGTAGAGAGAGGGATAGTCAGTTTTCAAAGGCTTCTAGGAGGACGGCTTCTACTACAATAGGTATAAAGCTGTGGTTTGCCCCACAAATCTCGGAGCATTGCCCGTAGAAGACTCCGGGTCGTGATGTAATGAAGGCTGTCTGGTTTAGGCGGCCGGGGACTGCGTCTATTTTTACTCCTAGCGTAGGTACTGCTCAGGAGTGTAGTACGTCTTCAGCGGAAACTAGGACTCGGATGGGGGATTCAACTGGGACCACTATTCGGTGGTCTGTCTCTAGCAGTCGGAACTGACCGGGCATTAGGTCTTGTGTGGGGACTATGTAGGAGTCAAACCCAAGCTCTTCATAGTCGGTGTATTCATAGCTTCAATACCATTGATGTCCTATGGCTTTAACTGTCAGGTGGGGGTCGTTGACTTCATCTATAATATACAGAATGCGTAGGGAGGGGAGGGCAATTATAATAAGGATAACTGCGGGGAGGACAGTTCAGATAATTTCAATCTCTTGCGAGTCTAAGATGTATTTGTCATAAATTTTGGTAGTAACCATAGCCACAATAATGTAAAGTACGAATGCACTAATTAGGAATACGATTATTAGGGCGTGGTCATGGAAGTGGAGAAGCTCTTCTATTAGAGGTGAGGTTGCGTCTTGGAATCCTAGTTGTTGGGGATGTGCCATTATTATATAAGACACGCGGGGCTCTAACCCACAATTCTGCCTTGACAAAGCAGTGTAATAGCTGTTTTACTAGCGTCTTATATGAAGAAAGTGGCAGAGCGGTTATGCGACTGGCTTGAAACCAGTCTATGGGGGTTCAATTCCTCCCTTTCTCGTCTAATTGTGTTGAACTTTAACAAATGCAGGCTCCTCAAATGTGTGGTAAGGGGGAGGGCAGCCGTGGAGTCATTCTACGTTGGTTGCCGTATGCTCTACTACTAGGACCTCTCGTTTAGAAGCGAATGCTTCTCAAACAATATACATAAACAGAGATACTGCTAATAGTGAGACTAGAGAGCCCATAGAGGAGACAGAGTTTCATAGTGTGTAGGCATCGGGGTAGTCCGAGTATCGTCGGGGCATACCAGCTAGGCCGAGGAAATGTTGGGGGAAGAAGGTTAAATTTACTCCTGCGAATATTACCCCAAAATGTACTTTTGTTCAGGTCTCGTGAAGTGTGTAGCCTGTAAACAGGGGGAATCAGTGAACGAGACCAGCGAGGATGGCAAATACGGCTCCTATTGACAGCACGTAGTGGAAGTGGGCGACTACATAGTATGTGTCATGAAGGACAATGTCTAAAGACGAGTTGGCTAAAATAATGCCAGTCAGACCTCCTACCGTAAAAAGGAAAATAAAGCCAAGGGCTCAGAGGAGAGGAGCTTCTCATTTAATATCAGCTCCGTGGAGGGTTGCTAATCAGCTAAAGACTTTAACGCCCGTGGGAATTGCGATAATCATCGTGGCAGATGTGAAGTAAGCACGTGTGTCAACATCCATTCCAACTGTAAACATATGGTGGGCTCATACAATAAATCCTAATAGGCCGATTGCTATCATGGCTCAGACTATTCCCATGTATCCGAAGGGTTCTTTTTTGCCGCTGTAGTAGGCGACAATGTGGGAGATTATTCCAAATCCTGGGAGGATGAGGATATACACTTCTGGGTGCCCAAAGAATCAGAATAAGTGTTGGTAAAGAATTGGGTCTCCTCCTCCTGCGGGGTCAAAGAAGGTGGTATTGAGGTTTCGGTCTGTGAGTAGCATCGTAATTCCCGCAGCAAGGACTGGGAGGGAGAGAAGTAGCAGGACTGCAGTAATTAGGACTGCTCAGACAAATAGGGGTGTTTGGTACTGAGAGATAGCGGGGGGTTTCATATTAATAATGGTAGTAATAAAGTTAATAGCTCCTAGAATTGAGGAAACCCCTGCCAAGTGGAGGGAGAAGATAGTTAAGTCTACAGATGCCCCTGCATGGGCTAAGTTACCGGCTAGAGGGGGATATACTGTTCATCCAGTTCCGGCCCCGGCTTCTACGCCAGCGGAGGCTAGAAGGAGGAGAAGGGAGGGGGGTAGAAGTCAAAAGCTTATGTTGTTTATTCGGGGGAATGCTATGTCGGGGGCCCCAATCATGAGGGGAATTAATCAGTTTCCAAATCCTCCAATTATAGCTGGTATTACTATAAAGAAAATTATTACAAATGCATGGGCTGTAACGATAACATTATAGATTTGGTCATCCCCAAGAAGGCTGCCTGGTTGATTCAGTTCTGCTCGAATTAGCAGGCTTAAAGCTGTCCCCACTATTCCAGCTCAAGCACCAAATAATAAATAGAGGGTGCCGATGTCTTTGTGATTGGTCGAAAAAAGTCAACGTGTAGTTGCCACAGGTAAGATGGCCGAGTTTTAGGCGGTGGATTGTAGACCCATATACAGAGGTTTGAGTCCTCTTCTTACCAAGTCCCGAGGTGTATAGACATATCAGATTGCAAATCTGAAGAAGCAGGCTAGCGTCTGCCGGGGCTTTCCCCCGCCTTGAGTAAATTTTTCAGGCGGGGGAAAGGTAGATGGATGCCCGCTTGGCTTGGGCGCTTAGCTGTTAACTAAGATTTCGTAGGATCGAGGCCTGCCCGTCTAGTAAGGCTTTAGCTTAATTAAAGTGTCTGTTTTGCATGCAGGAGATGTGGGGTAATGTCCCGCAAGTCTTACAGCGATTGGAGGACTTTCACCTCCGCTGAGGGCTTTGAAGGCTCTTGGTCTGGATTGTCTAACCTAAATCACTGGGGGGCTTATTTGCACTAATAGGTTAGTAGCGCAAGTAGGGCAGGGGAAAGGGGTAGGAGGGTGACGGCTAACACGGTGCTGATGGAGATCGGTATGGTAAGTCGTGATGAGGTAAGTCGTCAGGGGGTTACGCCGGTCGTAATGTTAGGGGCGAGGGTGAGGGTTGTTGCGACGGAGAGTCGTACGTAGAAGAATGCGCTCAGAAGCGTGCCTATAATAGCTAGAGCAGCTGTAAGGGCCAAGCCTTGCTTGGTGAGCTCTTTTAAGATAAGTAGTTTTGCTAGGAAGCCGGTTAGTGGTGGGAGGCTGGCCAGAGAGAGGAGGAGGAAGGGTAACAGGGTGGTGAGGATAGGGTTTTTTGCCCCGAGGGCAAATAGTGCTTTTACCGAAGTGACGTTTTTAAGGATAAAAAGAGTGAATGTGGCGTAAGTCACGATGATGTAGAGTAAAAGGGCGAGTAAGGCCAAGGAGCGAGAATATTGTAGTACCAGGACCATTCAACCTAGATGGGCGATTGAGGAGTAGCCAAGTACTTTTCGTAGTTGGGTTTGGTTGAGCCCCCCTCAGCCGCCAACGAAAATTGAGGTGATGCCTAGGATAACAAGAAGGGGCGAGTTAGGGGTTTGGATTTGGGTGAGGATGGCAAAGGGGGCTAGTTTTTGTCAGGTTGCTAAGATAATGCCTGTGTTTAGTCCCAGGCCTTGGAGAACCTCGGGCTGCCAGGAGTGGAGCGGAGCTAGTCCAATTTTAAGGGCTAGCGCTAGTGTAACAAGAGTAAGGGGCAGGGGGTGGCTTGTCTGCTGAATGTCCCAGTGTCCGGAGATTCAGGCGTTGGTGGTGCTTGCAAATAGAAGCACAGCAGCTGCTGTTGCTTGAATAAGAAAGTATTTAGTGGCCGCTTCAACAGCTCGAGGGTGGTGGTGCTGAGCTATGAGGGGTAAGATAGCGAGGGTGCTGATTTCTAGGCCTATTCAGGCTAGGAGTCAGTGGGAGCTCACAAATGTGAGGGAGGTGCCAGTACCAAGTGCAAGAAGTAGAATGGTGAGCGTAATAACGGTCATTAGCAGAAGAGGGACTTTAACCAACATGTCCGGGGTATGGGCCCGAAAGCTTTAATTAGCTGATTCTACTAGGAAGTGGTGTAGCGGGAGCACTGGGAGTTTTGATCTCCCCAGGTAGGGTTCGAACCCCTTCTTTCTAAGGAGCTGGAGGGACTTTAACCCTCATGATTCACTCTATCAAAGTGGCCCTTTGTTTCAGGCACAGCTCCTGTTTACATTTGAGGGGGTAATCCCACAAATGCAATGGGCACTGATAGGTGCCAGATAACTAGGGCTAAGGTTAAGGGGAGGAAGTTTTTTCAAATAAGGTGTATAAGCTGGTCATACCGAAACCGGGGGTATGAGGCTCGCACCCATAGGAAGACGACTGAGAGAAGGGTTGCCTTAATTATAAGGTTAGTTGTTGTAAATAGGGGAATGGAGGGGAGATAGGTTGCTCCTAGGAAGAGGGTGGCAGATAGGGTATTTATAAGGAGGATATTGGAATATTCTGCTAAGAAGAATAATGCAAAGGGGCCCCCGGCGTACTCTACGTTGAACCCTGAGACCAGTTCTGACTCGCCTTCTGTTAGGTCGAAGGGGGCTCGATTGGTCTCTGCTAGTGTTGAGATGTACCATATGGCTGCGAGGGGCCAGGCGGGTAAAATCAGCCATACGGCTTCTTGGGCGACGCTAAAAGTTTGTAATGTAAAGCCTCCGGTAAAGATAATTGCGTTTAAAAGAATTAGGCCGAGGCTAACTTCATATGAGATGGTCTGGGCTACGGCCCGTAGGGCCCCAATAAGGGCGTATTTTGAATTTGAGGCTCAACCTGAGCCTAAAATAGAGTAGACTGCGAGGCTTGATAGGGCGAGGATAAACAGGACTCCTAAGTTGAGGTCAATTACTGGGTGTGGTATAGGTATGGGCGCTCATAAAGTGAGGGCTAGTGTAAGAGCTATGATGGGTGTGGCTAGGAATAGGAAGGGGGATGAAGTTAGGGGGCGGATAGGTTCTTTAATGAACAGTTTAATCCCATCGGCAATAGGCTGAAGGAGCCCGTAAGGGCCTACGATATTTGGACCCTTCCGAAATTGTATGTACCCCAGTACTTTTCGTTCAAGTAAGGTGAGGAAGGCAACGGCCAAGAGAACGGGAACGATAAAGGCTAGTGGGTTGATGATGTGGGTGACTAGTGTCGAGATCATAGTAGAGGAGAGGATTTGAACCTCTGTGAAAAGAGCTTAAGTCTTTTGCAATTAAGCCATGCTCTGCCACCTCAACATGCCATTTTCTGGGGCAGGTTGGGGAGAGATACGCCCATTTATCTACTTGAGTTGGGATCAGTAGATGTGGGAGAAGCGTACTTTGAGCATGGGCTTCTTTCTTCCGGTCCTTTCGTACTAGGAAGGATCGTTTCATAGATAGAAACTGACCTGGATTACTCCGGTCTGAACTCAGATCACGTAGGACTTTAATCGTTGAACAAACGAACCCTTAATAGCGGCTGCACCATTAGGATGTCCTGATCCAACATCGAGGTCGTAAACCCCCTTGTCGATATGGGCTCTAAAAGGGGATTGCGCTGTTATCCCTGGGGTAACTTGGTCCGTTGATCGGCATTGCCGGATCTTGTTAGTCAGAGGTTCTGTTAGTTAGAGTGGGGACTCTTAGTTGTAGAAGCTGTGCTTCCATTCTACATGGGGGTTTTTCTTTTCCCCGCGGTCGCCCCAACCGAAGGCATTAGGGCAGGTTATAAGTTGTTTCAATCATTAGTCTGGGGTACTTAACATATTCTGCTTTGGTGCCTGAAGCTCCACAGGGTCTTCTCGTCTTATGTACATATCCCCGCTTCTGCACGGGGAGATCAATTTCATTGACTTGAAAGAAGAGACAGTTAAGCCCTCGTTGTGCCGTTCATACGGGTCTTCATTTAAAAGACAAGTGATTACGCTACCTTTGCACGGTCAAAATACCGCGGCCGTTAAACATATAGTCACAGGGCAGGCGAGACCTCTTATTTATTAATTTTGCAAGAGGCGATGTTTTTGGTAAACAGGCGAGGCTTGATATGTTTGCCGAGTTCCTTTTCTTTCTTTTGGTCTTTCCTTGGAAGCACACCAGTGTAGGGTTAACGGTTAGATTAATTGGATGGTTTTCCGGTCGTTTGGCTTGTTGTCCATTACCCTCTTTGTTTGGGGCCGTTAAGGTTCGGTGGGTTGTCCATTCCGATTTACACTTGTGCGGGGAGAGGGCCTAGGTGCCCTCTTATTACTCATATTAGCATGATCCCTTCCATGGTTATATGGAATGGCCTGGTAAGATTAGGGGGTTGAGATTGAGTTATCAGAATGGGGGGATAAAGTAATATGTCTGAGCTTTAACGCTTTCTGTGAGGATGGCTGCTTTTAGGCCCACCAAGACATTGCTCCTTATTTTTAATTTTGATCTCTACCCTCCTGGAAAAGTTGTGTCTTGTATTAAAGGGGCTGTACCCCCTTTGATTAACTCTCCTGGTTTCTTTTAGGTGTCTAAAGGTTAAGGTTAGATGTGAAGGGAGAAGCCGGGAGGCTGAACTCTTATCCAGTTCTCAGGCAACCAGCTATAACTAAGTTCGATAGGTCTGTCACCGCTACTCGAAGCTTTTCCCACTCTTTTGCTACAGAGACGGGTTCGCCCTATTATTAGGCTATCTTGGAGTAGCTCACTTAGTTTCGGGAGGGCAAACTAAAGTACTCTTCGCTTGGACTTTACTTGCTAATTCATGATGCAAAAGGTACGAGGTGGGGTCTCTGCTTTTTTAAGCTTAACTGGGTTGTTTCATTTCTCTTTCAGCTTTCCCTTGCGGTACTTTGTCTATGGCTCCGGGATTCCTTTTCTATCGCCTATACTAGGGGGGTAAAATGGTTTGTTAGTAGTTGATTAATTTGTTTGGGGGTATAAATAATGATTTGCTGTTTTTGGGTGTGTGGGCTAGCTTTCTAGCATCAGGGTAATCCGATTTGCACGGATGACTTCTCAGTGTAAGGGAGATGCTTTTCTGTCTTAGCTATACTCTGGTGTTTTTATTCCAAGTGCACCTTCCGGTACACTTACCATGTTACGACTTGCCTCCCTTTTGCAGTTGTAGGGTTTTAGTTACTTAAGAGCTTTAGCTTAGGGAGAGTGACGGGCGGTGTGTGCGCGCTTTAGAGCCGGTTTCAGCGGGACACTCTACTTCCTGCTTACTGCTAAATCCTCCTTCAGATATGCGTTTCAGCATATAATCCGTATTCCCTAGTACTAGGGAATGTAGCCCATTTCTTCCCCCTCCATACGCTACACCTCGACCTGACGTTTGGGGCTATGCCGATTGTGCTTACTATTTGACCTTCATAGGGTAAACTGACGACGGTGGTATATAGGCGGAGAGAACAAGGAGGGGTGAGGTTGAACGGGGATTATCGGTTCTAGAACAGGCTCCTCTAGGTGGGTTTAAAGCACCGCCAAGTCCTTTGGGTTTTAAGCTGATGCTCGTAGTTCCCGGGCGGACAGTGGGGTATGTGAACTGTCTATGTTTAGGGCTAGGCATAGTGGGGTATCTAATCCCAGTTTGTATCCTAGCTTTCGTGGGTTCAGATATTATAAAGCTACTTTCGTGATTGAACTTCCTACCTTCAGTAAACGTATAACAGTAGGGAAGGCGTTCGGCTTTAGTATAAAAGTTATCTTAACCACGCTTTACGCCGGTGTCTAACAACTTGGGCCTCTCGTATAACCGCGGTGGCTGGCACGAGTTTTACCGGCCCTCTTAGCTTTGACTAAGTCAAGTTTTCACTTATGGCTTAATGTTTATCACTGCTGAATTCCCTTGGGGGTGTGGCTGAGCAAGGCGTCGTGGGCTGTAGAAGAGGTGTGCCTGATACCAGCTCCTCGTTCCCAAGCAGGGAACTGTGGGGCATTCTCACGGGAGTGCGGATACTTGCATGTGTAAGTTAAGCTAGAGTTGTTGGAAAGGCCAGGACCAAACCTTTGTGCCCGCGGGGCTTTCTAGGGCCCATCTTAACATCTTCAGTGTCATGCTTTAATTAAGCTACGCTAGC